TTCTCCCCGAAAAAGACCTTCTTTTTTTGAGCCCATTTTTAAAGAACTCAAAAAAAAAATTACAAAATTGAAAAAGAAATATTTTCTAGTTTTAAGAGTTTTAAAGGGAAGAACAAACTTTTTTATAACAGTCTCAAAAGAAACAAAAAATTGGGTCATCAAAAGTGTTCTATTTATAAAAAGAATAAGAAAAGTACTTTCAAAAGTAAATCAAATTCTGTTATTTAGATTGAGAGAAGTATATGAATTAAGTGAAACTAAAAAAGAAAAAGATTCGATAATCAACAATCAGATAATTCATGAATCGTTTAATCAAATTCGATCTACAGATTGGACAAATTATTCCCTGGCAGAAAAAAAACTGAAGGATCTGACTGATAGAACACGCACAATTAGAAATCAAATAGAAAAAATTACAAACGACAAAAAAAAAGTAACTCCAGGAATAAATATTAATTCTAACAAAACAACTTATAATGCCAAAAGACTAGAATCACTAAAAAATATTTGGCAAATATTAAAAAGAAGAAATGCTCGATTAATCAGTAAATTACATTATTTTATAAAAATTTTCATTGAAAGAATCTACATAGATGTCTTTCGGTGTATCATTAATATTCCCCAAATCAATATACAACTTTTTCTTGAATCAACAAAAAAAATGATTGATAAATACATTTACACTAATGAAACAAATCAAGAAAGAATTAATAAAACAAATCAAAATACAATTCACTTTATTTCGACTATAAAAAAGTCACTTTATAATATTACTAATATTAAAAGGAATTCACCTATTTTTTGTGACTTATCCGCCTTGTCACAAGCATATGTATTTTACAATTTATCCCAAACCCACTTGGATAAATTAAGATCTGTTCTTCAATATCACGGAACATCTTTTTTTCTTAAGACTGAGATAAAGGATTCTTTTGGAACACAAGGAATAATTCATTCTGAATTAAGATATAAGAAATTTCGGAGTTATGGAGCGAATCAATGGAAAAACTGGTTAAGAGGTCATTATCAATATGATTTATCTCAGATTAGATGGTCTAGATTAATCCCACAAAAATGGCGAAATAGAGTCAATCAATGTCGTACAGCTCAAAAGAAAGATTTAAAGAAATGGAATTCATATGAAAAAAACCAATTACTTTATTACAAAAAACAAAAAGATTCTGAAGTATATTCATTATCGAATCAAAAAGATAATTTTCAAAAATACTTTAAATATGATCTTTTATCATATCAATCTATTAATTATGAAACTAAGAGGAACTCATATATTTCTGTTTATGGATCACCATTACAAGTAAATACGAATCAAAAGATTTCTTATAATTACAACACACCTAAAGGCAAATTATTTGATAAATGGGGGGGTATTCCTATCAATAATTATCTAGGAAGAGGTGATATTATGTATATGGAAAAAAATCCAGATAGAAAATATTTTGATTGGAAAATTCTCAAGTTTTGTCTTAGAAAAAAAGTCAATATTGAGGCCTGGATCAAGATCGATTCCAACAGTAATAAAAAAACTAAGATTGGAACTAATAATTACCCAATAATTGATAAAATTGATAAGAAAGGTCTTTTTTATCTTACAATTCATCAAGATCTAGAAATCAATCCACCCAATCATAAAAAAATCTTTTTTGATTGGATGGGAATGAATGAAGAAATACTAAATTGTCCTATATCCAATCTGGAACTTTGGTTCTTCCCCGAATTTGTGCTACTTTATAATGCATATAAAATGAAACCGTGGATTATACCAAGCAAATTACTTCTTTTAAATTTGAATATAAATGAAAATGTTAGTGAAAATAAAAACGTCAATGGAAAGCCAAAAGTGAATTTTTTTATACCATCGAATGAAGAAAAAAAATCTTTTGAATTAAAGAATCGAAATCAAGAAGAAAAAGAACCCGCAGATCGACGAGATCGTGGTTCAGATGCACAAAACCAAAGAAATCTTGGATCCCTTCTCTCAAACCAACAAAAAGATATTGAAGAAGATTATGCGCGATCAGACATGAAAAAACGTAAAACGAAAAAACAATACAAGAGCAACACGGAAGCAGAACTAAATTTCTTCCTGAAACGATATTTGCTTTTTCAATTGAGATGGGACGATGCTTTGAATCAAAGAATGATCAATAATATTAAGGTATATTGTCTCCTGCTTAGACTGAGAAACCCAAGAAAAATTACTATATCCTCTATTCAAAGAAGAGAAATGAGTCTGAATATAATGCTGATTCAGAAGAATTTACCTCTTACAGAATTGATGAAAAAAGGGATATTGATTATCGAATCGGTTCGTCTGTCTGTAAAAAATGATGGACAATTTATTATGTATCAAACCATAGGTATTTCATTGGTTCATAAGAGTAAACGCCAAATTAATCAAAGATATCGAGAACGAGGATATGTTGATAAGAAGAATTTTGATGAATCTATTTCAAAACAGCAAAGAATGACTGGAAATAGAGATAAAAATCATTCGAATTTACTTGTTCCTGAAAATATTTTATCATCTAGACGTCGTAGAGAATTGAGAATTTTAATTTGTTTCAGTTCAACGAATAAAAATGGTGTGAATAGAAATCCGGTATTTTGTAACGAGAACAACGTAAAAAACTGGAGTCCATTTTTGGATGAAAGTAAACATCTTGATAGTGATAAAAATGAATTAATTCAATTAAAGTTCTTTCTTTGGCCGAATTATCGATTAGAAGATTTAGCTTGTATGAATCGCTATTGGTTTGATACGAATAATGGCAGTCGTATCAATATGTTAAGACTACGTATGTATCCACGATTGAAAATTGGTTAATGTTAATACCGTATTTTTCCTATATATCCTATACCGTATATGGTATATGAAAGTAAACAGATGTACACATACCTTGTCTTACATCCCATTCTAATATACGTCAATAAAGTATCAATTAGATAAAAAGTGAATTGAATCAACAAAATCTTCTTCATTTTCGGTTGAAATATAAATTATTTGCTTTTGTGAGTGCAAAAACGTACCATCCTTTTGTATCCCTATTCGAATCCAATTTGATTAATTCATTTTAATTGATAAAATTAGGAGTCGATAAAGAAATTAAGATCATTATGTATATCACATTCAAATTACTGGCATTATTATTTCTGATCGATAAAATTACATATCTGTAAAGTAAAAAAAGGAAGAGGAAATTCTTTTATGGTCAAAAATTCATTCATTTCCGTTACTTCACAAGAAGAAAAGAAAGAAAACAGGGGGTCTGTTGAATTTCAAGTAGTCAGTTTTACCAATAAGATACGGAGACTTACTTCACATTTGAAATTGCACAAAAAAGACTATTTATCTCAGAGAGGTCTACGGAAAATTCTAGGAAAACGTCAACGGATATTGGCTTATTTGTCAAAAAAAAATAGAGTACGTTATAAAGAAATAATTGGTCAGTTGGATATTCGAGAGATAAAAACTCGTTAATTTGAAGAATCTTTTTGATCGTTTAAATTTTGATGAACTTCTTTTTTTTTTTCACTTTCAGCAATTCATGGAAGAATGAATGGGGAAAAACCTATGACTGCACCAGCTACAAGAAAAGACCTCATGATAGTCAATATGGGTCCTCACCACCCATCAATGCATGGTGTTCTTCGACTCATCGTTACTCTAGATGGTGAAGATGTTATTGACTGCGAACCAATATTGGGTTATTTACACAGAGGAATGGAAAAAATTGCAGAAAACCGAACAATTATACAATATTTGCCTTATGTAACACGTTGGGATTATTTAGCTACTATGTTCACAGAAGCAATAACTGTAAATGCACCAGAGCAGTTAGGCAATATTCAAGTACCTAAAAGGGCGAGCTACATCAGAGTCATTATGTTGGAGTTGAGTCGTATAGCTTCGCATTTGTTATGGCTTGGCCCTTTTATGGCAGATATTGGGGCACAGACCCCCTTCTTCTATATTTTTCGAGAACGAGAATTGATATATGACCTATTCGAAGCTGCCACCGGTATGCGAATGATGCATAATTATTTTCGTCTCGGAGGAGTAGCTGCTGATCTACCTCATGGATGGATAGATAAATGTTTAGATTTTTGCGATTATTTTTTAACAGGGGTTGCTGAATATCAAAAGCTTATTACACAGAATCCTATTTTTTTAGAACGAGTTGAAGGAGTAGGCATTATTGGCGGAGAAGAAGCAATAAATTGGGGTTTATCAGGACCAATGCTACGAGCTTCCGGAATACAATGGGATCTTCGTAAAGTTGATCATTATGAGTGTTACGACGAATTTGATTGGGAAGTACAATGGCAAAAAGAAGGGGATTCGTTAGCTCGTTATTTAGTACGAATCAGCGAAATGACAGAATCTATAAAAATTATTCAACAGGCTCTAGAAGGAATTCCAGGGGGGCCCTATGAGAATTTAGAAATCCGACGCTTTGATAGAGTAAGGGATCCCGAATGGAATGATTTTGATTATCGATTCATTAGTAAGAAACCTTCTCCGACTTTTGAATTATCACAGCAAGAACTTTATGTAAGAGTCGAAACCCCAAAAGGAGAATTGGGAATTTTTCTGATAGGAGATCAGAGTGTTTTTCCCTGGAGATGGAAAATTCGCCCACCCGGTTTTATCAATTTGCAAATTCTTCCTCAGTTAGTTAAAAAAATGAAATTGGCTGATATTATGACGATACTAGGTAGCATAGATATCATTATGGGAGAAGTTGATCGTTGAAATGATAATTGATACAACAGAAATACAAGCTATCAATTCTTTTTCCAGATTGGAATCCTTACAAGAGGTCTATGGGATCATATGGATGCTTGTCTATATTTTGACTACTGTATTAGGAATCACAATAGGTGTACTAGTAATTGTTTGGTTAGAAAGAGAAATATCTGCAGGGATACAACAACGTATTGGACCTGAATACGCCGGACCTTTAGGAATTCTTCAAGCT